AAGAGTGTATGCGAGTAAGTGCGAAAGCTTTTGCATCTTCTTTTCCGTTTACTAATTTGAGCTCCTCCTGTCGATCAGTGCGACTCCAAAATCCACATACAGAGAAAGCGGATGTGCCCTTATTAGCGCAGTTGCAATATCAATATATAGCGTAGTTGCAAGGCTTTCTTTCGTGAGCTAGCCTTGTTTGCTTCCTCTTTTCCTCTCCGTTTCGGATGTCCATCCAATCTCTGATTCCAGTCCATAACTTCCTTGAATATAGCTCCTGTTGCTCTTCTCTGGCTAAGATGTCACAACGTTGGCCATCTTTTCTTAAGCCTCAGGCTGTGTTAAAGTAATCTCCTTAAGGGACTAAGGCCTGTCAAATCTGTTGAAGATGATAAGACCTAATCCGGCTTTCCGTGCGATATCCCCTTGCTAAAGGCCTATCTCTCATCTTTCAGGCAGGTTGAATGGATCATAGAAGGTGCAAGATGTGCTTCCATTCCTTTACCTATTTTTGTGCTTTTAGCAGCTTAATCGCTTATTTACCAATCCGTGCTTGTTTAGCGGGCTTCTGTCATTCTCATTTTAATATGTTGTGTTGTAAGATGTTGTAATAAATAATGATGTAGTTGTAAGATCCTCCTTCTCCTCCCGAAGCTTGGGAATCCGTGTCGAGTACATGGAAGAGTCTGATTTCGAAAGAGAGGGTACTACGAGGGGTCAGAAGTAGCGACGAGTTAATCAAAAGGAGCAAGTTTGTTCCGTAGGCTTAGGCTTTCGTAAATGGGGCTCATGGCTTTCGAAGTGAAAATCACCCTTAAAGTACACCCACACCCCTGTACCTCAGGCTCTGATAGTCGAATTTTTTGTTCTTTCTTATCTTAAAGGGATCGTATTGACCCTCTTCATCGCCTATGGGAGAAGACTGGGTAAAAGAAGCTTTTAGCCCTTGCTTGTTCAGTGCTATTTCCCGGTCGTCCAATGGTCTTTAGTCGTTATTAAGCCTGGTATGCCTCCGCCCTGTGTCCACAATTCCAGACCTTCAATCCTCGATCATCCCCTGGGCTTAGTTCACATGTTCTTGCTTAGTTCGTATTCCGGGTATGTGGCAAGCAAGAAAAACGTATTCGCCATAATTACGATATCCTTTGCTGATGCTGATAGTACTACTAGCTCTTGACTTAAAGGGCAGTAAGTTGCTCACCAATTTCGGGTGTACGCGTCCCGTAGTCTAACTGGTATTCATGTCTTCTATAGCAGTATGGTATATGTAACGTTGTTGGTTCCAGGTTGCTTAGGACTGTCAGGTTGCTAGTCTTTCGATGGTTCCCAACCCCTTTTCTCAAAAATCCCATTTCCTTCCATGAGAAACTATGGGAAATTTTTGAGTAGTATCCGTTGAGTCACCTATCATATCAGCAGGGGAAGCAGCTCTTTCAAACGCACCCAAATCTGATGAAGGAACTGTGGAATCAGCGGTTTCTTTCATTCGCTGAAAAACAACGCACCGAAAATCGAATCAAAATAATCGGATCATAGCACAGGCATCATCCTAAGAAGCGGGTAAGGTTGAGAAAGAAGCAGCCCCTTACTCACCTCTTCAACATGCAGTGAGGGCACGGTTGCTCCTAGTGTTGATAGTCAGCTTCAGGCAGGGGATATATAGAGAGAAGAAGGGGTAGGTTGTGGGGAGATGGTGGTTTGGTCGGGTGAGAGGGTGTCGGCTAGGTCTAAGCAGCCTAGATTGTGTAGGGAGCTCCAGAGCCTAGTGTGTAACTTAAACTTCGGAGAGGAGGTTGTGGAAGGTAGTCGTAGGAGAGGGAAAAAGACCCAAAGTGCTCAGTTCAAAATCATATCGTCGAAATGTTAGAGGTCTTGGGAACCGAGACAAGAGAGTGACCCTGACGGAACGGAATGAATAAACAAGGGGTTCCGGGAGAGGTAGGTGGGATCTATCGAATGGGGATGCGACATTTGGCAACTTTCAAAATCAAGCTGTCAGAAGTCGCAGGACTGGCGGGAAAAGAGGTTCGAATGGGGGTAACGGAGTTCGATATCATCAACCCGGACAATAATAAGGTCGTTCGCCGTAAATTTCTTAAGCAGCTTCTAGACCACGCATCCCGAGGAAGCTAAGGAACGATAGATTAGCTCTGGCGTGGGATTCTTTCGCAATCCCGCGATTCAATGTATCACAGGTGTGACCTGAGACACTATTTTCAATCTCTTAAACATATAGAGTATCGATCAGATAACGGCGAGGGCCAACTATTAGAATACAACTATTAGAATATTAGTAAAGGCGCCTCCACTATCCTAAATATGATTCCGTTCCGTCAGGGTCAGAGGAGGTTCCATTTGCTCCATTTCCATATAGCTGACGGTGTGTGCCCATCCAACTCTCCCTCTAAGCGGGCATCCAGAAGTCTACTTTTTCCATTTGGCCCATATGAAAACGGGTAGGATTTGGGTCGGGGGCAAGGGTCGAGAGCTTGGGATTCGATACCAAGAGATA